AGTTTAGCGTGTCCACAAATAGATCAAGTTATTCCCTAAAGTTATGTGAATAACTTTTTGGAGTTTTTCACCAGACTTGTGTCATGATTTTGACTTCTTAAATTCATTAAGATTAGGTAGACCAAAGAATAGGAGTATTATTAACTTAACTGCTTGATTGTGGATAGGAAAATGAATATGGAATTTCCCTCCCAAGACGAATCACGAAAGGTTGGTTTGTTTATTCACGATTGGAAAAGTATCGATTCCTTGAATTGTGTTTTCTTTCAGTTTTATGCTTGAAACGATTCCTGTGAGTGAGTTTCTAGAAAAAATTGGGGTTTCGATGAACTAATTGGTCAATTACAAGCAACAAACAAGAATAAATAAATGAAAATTGGAAATACAAAATTCGATCATTTTTATTTCTTCCTTTTAATTTATTCATTTTATAGGGCTATACGGACTCGAACCGTAGACCTTCTCGGTAAAACAGATCAAACTGATTATTCTAAAAATGATCTGAACTGTTTCAAAGACCCAACATGCATTTTTTTTTTGCATTGGGCTCTTTCATTAACTGATAGAAATATGAGTTAATCCACCATATTTTTCTTAACAGAAAAATAAGATAAGGAGATGGCTCCATGTGCTCTGATTCATTATTTGGAATTCTGATCCAGGAGCACTACCAAAGTGTTTCAAAGGTGGGATTGTTTTGACGTAGGTCTGCCTTTGGCCTAGATCATTTTAAGTTAAATGAAGTCTCTATCGTTTGGCTTAAAAAATAAAATATGAAACTTCATACACCTTAAAGTTCATAGGACGAAAAGAGATTTTTTGAGGACCTTATACTCCTTATGCCTAGCATTGAATGTACTGGTATTCACCTTATCAATATCTCAAATCAATGATGGGGTCTGTTTGGTACCTAAATGGGCACCCCAATCTGACCGAATCATTTGTCAGGCTATTGTTCCCGCAAAGTTATGGAGTAAGACATTGATTTGTCAATCAGATCCAGTTTTTGGATTGTATGATGGACTCCCCTGAAAAACATTGGCGCGCGTGTAAACGAGGTGCTCTACCAACTGAGCTATAGCCCTTAGTGCTTGCTTGTGATGCATATTTTATCATGTATATAATAATTTGTCAAGGCGAATATTCTATGATCCAACATCCTAAATTTTGGAGTGGTATTCTTTAGAATATTTTTGCTTATTAGAATAATATTGCTTATTAGAATATTATTATTAGAATATTATTGCTTAAGAATATTATTGCTTATAAGTAATATGCTATTTATAATCCATCGATGGGATGGGTTCTTTTTAGTTCTCTTTGGAATGATAAATGACCTACTTAACTCAGTGGTTAGAGTATTGCTTTCATACGGCAGGAGTCATTGGTTCAAATCCAATAGTAGGTAAAACTTATTAGATACCATTGAGTTCGGTATCTAATAAGTTTTTTGCCCCACCCTCTTTTATTAATTTTGTATTTTTATTTATTTCTATTCTAAATTTATTTAGATTATCTTTTTTGAATGGTGTTTTGTATCAAAATAGGATTCGGCTTGATTGGATTCACTCGACAGAATCCAATCCAAATAGGATTTCGAAAGAGAACTTCTTTTGATTATTCGAACGCCCCAACTAGTTATGAAATCGCATTGACAGCCTCCACTCTTGTCCTAGCTCGTCGGAGAGCTAGATTTGCCTCAATTATTTGTCTCTTTCCTTCAGCTTTTCTCAAATTAGCTTCGGCTATTTCAAGAGTTTGCTGAGCTTCTTGTGGATCAATATCACTACCCTTTTCCGCATCATTTACTAAAACAGTGATCTCATTATTGCCTATTCTAGCAAAACCACCCATCAGAGCCATCGCCAACCATTGGTCCTTAAGGCGTATTCTCAAAATCCCTATATCTACAGCTGTAGCAATAGAGGCATGATTTGGTAATACGCCAATTTGACCGCTATTCGTAGATAAAATTATTTCTTTCACTTCTGAGTCCCAAACAATTCGATTAGGGGTCAGTACACAAAGATTTAAGGTCATTTCTTCAAATTGCTCTCCATTTCTAAGTTCATAGCCTTCTCGGTAGCTTCATCGATATTACCTACTAAATAAAAGGCCTGTTCGGGAAGACCATCTAATTCTCCGGAAAGGATCAATTGAAAACCTCTAATAGTTTCTGCTAGACCAACATATTTCCCTGGAGAACCGGTAAATACTTCGGCTACAAAAAAGGGTTGTGATAAGAAACGCTCAATTTTTCGCGCTCTTGCGACGGTTAAACGATCCTCTTCGGATAATTCGTCCAACCCAAGGATAGCTATAATGTCCTGAAGTTCTTTATAACGTTGTAAAGTTTGCTTAACTCTTTGCGCAGTTTCATAATGTTCCTCACCAACGATACGAGGTTGAAGCATGGTTGAAGTTGAATCTAAAGGATCTACTGCTGGATAGATACCTTTGGCAGCTAATCCTCTTGATAGTACGGTAGTAGCATCTAAAT